GGTTCCTTTGTGCAGAATAAGAAACAGCGGGTCAATCATTGACAATTTCATTGTCAATGTGAAATATTCATACAAATAAAAATGTGGGAGAGATGAAGAAGATGCAGGTTCCTTTATCTGATTGGCTAGTCAAGCATGAGCTAATTCATAGATCTTTAGGCTTTGATTGCCGAGGGATAGAGACTTTACAAATAAAAACCGAGGATTGGGATTCCATTGCTGTCATTTCATATGTATATGGTTACAATTATTTACGCTCCCAGTGTGCCTATGATGTAGCACCAGGCGGATTTTTAGCTAGTGTGTATCACCTTACGAAAATACGGTATGGTATAGATAAACCAGAAGAGGTATGCATAAAAGTATTTGCTCCCAGGAGTAATCCTCAAACCCCGTCAGTTTTCTGGATTTGGAGAAGTGCTGATTTTCAGGAACGGGAATCTTATGATATGTTGGGAATTTCTTATGAGAATCATCCTCGCCTTAAACGTATCTTGATGCCTGAAAGTTGGATAGGCTGGCCCTTACGTAAAGATTATATTACGCCCAATTTCTATGAAATTCAAGATGCTCATTGATTGAAATTGAAATGAAATCTGGAATCGTGTCGTATAAGTAAAAAAGTGGTTTTTTATCAATCAATGAGCATCTTGGCATTCCCCTTTTAGATGAAACAGAGTAACTGGACTTTCATTCGTATTGTGGAGGGAGGGGCTAAAATAAAAAAAGAAAAATAGGCTCTCATTGCTATTCCCCAATTGGGAAGATATCATATAATATAAATTTCGTATGAGCAGAAAAAATAGGATGACTCAAAAGAATTCTGCACCATGAACTTTGTACCGCGCACATCACTTAGTGGGAACCCCAGAAAGTAACTTGAGCAAGAGTGACAAAAAAGATATGAAATTTGAAAGAAAAGACAGAAGAGACGAAATGAAGAAATGCAAAATGATAAGAATCGGAGTTTCTTTGTACTGTGTCTGAAATACATCCTTTCTATTCCTATCCTTCCACTCTTTGATTGAATCCTTTTAGCTAATTTTTTTTAGCTATTAGATTTGAGATATATACGAAAATTTCACATACTTTTGGAATAAGAAAAGTATGAAAAGAGAGGAAAAAAATACAAATGAAAAAGAAAGTAAAGAATATCTATCCCGATCCGTCTCAATGAATTAATTTCATTTGTATGAGGTATGAATATCTATCCGATACATTATTCACGTGTCAGGAACCAGATTTGAACTGGTGACACGAGGATTTTCAGTCCTCTGCTCTACCAACTGAGCTATCCCGACCATTTCCCGTGCATCATCCTAGCAGAGTACTTATATATATGTCAATGAAAAAAAACTAAAAAATAAAATCTTAACAAATTGGACCTAGCCCCTGAATTTCTTAGATCTTCCAAAAGAAGACTTTTTTTGGAAATGTAAGGAAAAATATATGGACTATGAATGATTCAATAACGGAGATTCCTTGAACATATATGTTCATATCGTACTATACAAAACAAATGAGATTGGATTGGAAGAAGATACGAGTATTTCTATTCGGATCCATTTGTGAAAGAACAGAGTGAATGAAATGAGAAAGATATTTCATTTTGTTTAAACTGAGCCACTGATGAAAAAAAAAGAAAGAGGATGAGGATAAATAAAGAGCGAGGAAGTAAAATGGGCTTTTTATTGGGGATAGAGGGACTTGAACCCTCACGATTTAAAAATTCGACGGATTTTCCTATTACTATAAATTTCATTGTTGTCGGTATTGACATGTAAAATGGGACTCTCTCTTTATTCTCGTCCGATTCATCTTCAAAAGATCTATCAAACTCTGGAATGAATCATTTTATCACTGAATATTCGAATTCGATTCTTTTTTCAACTTCAATTTTTCATAGATTTTTTGATCTCTATGATTCTAATTAATAGAGGATTTCTATAGGTCCTTATCTCATACTATTACTCATATTAAGAGTAATATAAATTATTAAGAGTAATATAAATAAGAAATAAAGAATATAGAAAATCATATAGAAATATTATTCTATTATTAGATTCTAGAATAATTAGAATAATAGAATGAAGAAATATATAGATAGATTTCTAGAATCTATATTCTTATTAGAATATTTCTATTTTCATATTTTTCATATATAGAGATACAGAATATAATTCAATATCAGATTTGGGTTGTGATTAATCGTTTGCTATGTCAGTATGTATACGTACGTATTAGGCGCATATAAGGTTATCCTTTCTGTCATTTCGATAGAAGGTTTTTAGCTACTAACGTAACGTAGTCAATTTCATTCGTTAGAACAGCTTCCATTGAGTCTCTGCACCTATCCCTTTTTATTCTCATTTTCCATCATTTTTTCTCTCAAAAAAGAGATTTGGCTCAGGATTGCCCATTTTTAGTTCCAGGGTTTCTCTGAATTTGGAAGTTACCACTTAGCAGGTTTCCATACCAAGGCTCAATCCAATCAAGTCCG